TTTTTTTTATTTAATGAAAAAAAATTACCTACGGTTTATGGTTATATTTAAATAATTTTTATTCAATTTATATATATACATATTAAATTTTTAATTAATTAATATATATATATATAAATTAAATTATTTATTATATTAATATATATATATATACAATAAATTATTAAAAAATTAAGATTAATTATATTATTATTTTTTAATTTTAAAGAATATTGAAATTTCAATATTGATTTTTTATTTAAACTAGAATATTATGAAAATAAGAGAGGGATAATATTAAAAGTTTAATAACTTATATTAAATATTTTATTATAAAAAAAAAAAAAAAAAGATCTATGCAAAAAAAGTTACATTAAATAAAATAAAATTTTTTATGGTTTAAAAATTTATTATAGGTTTATTTTACATATAAATTTTAGTGTTATATTTACTTTATTTAAATAATATTTTATTTTGATTAAGGTAGTAATTAAAATTAAAAATTTAAGGAATTAAGATTTAGTAATATTTTAATTAATAACTAATTTTGTGCCAGCAGTTGCGGTTATACAAAAATTAAATTAAATTTTTTTAGGGATTAATGAATAATTAATTAAAATATAAAATTAAATTTTAAATTATTAGGTGAAATTTTAATTAATTAAAATTTTATATTAAATTATGAGGTTAAAAAATTTTATTAAAAACTAGGATTAGATACCCTATTATAAAAAATTTAAATTAATAATACTAAAATAGTATATAATTATTTATAAAAACTTAAATAATTTGGCGGTATTTTAGTTTATTTAGAGGAATCTGTTTATTAATTGATATTCCACGAATAAATTTACTTAATTTATTTCTTTTGTATATCGTTGTTAGAAAAATATTTTTAGATGAAAATAATATTTTAATTTTTAAAATAAAAATAAAATCAGATCAAGATGCAGATTATAATTAAGAATATAATGGATTACAATAAATTTATTTAAGTGAATATTAATTTAAAAAAGTTAATTGAAATTGGATTTAAATGTAATTTTATTTAATTTATTAAAATGGTTTTAATTTAAAATATGTACATATTGCCCGTCGCTTTCATTTATAAATTGAAATAAGTCGTAACAAAGTAGAGGTACTGGAAAGTGTTTCTAGAAAGACAAATTAGAGCTTGAAATAAGTATTTCATTTACATTGAGATGATATTATAAATATTATAATTAATTTGAGGGGGATAATTAATAATTTGATTATTAATAAAAAAATTTTTAATATTGGGATATTTTAATGGGGGTTAAAGTATTTTTATGGAAAAAATTGAAAGGTTTATAGTTTATTTGTATTGTGGGGGAATTTTGAAATAATATGAAAGGGAATTATTTTAAAAGTAAATTTTAATTGTTGTATCTTGTGTATCAGAGTTTATTAAAAATAGTTTATTTATTTAAATATCTCGAATTTAAAAGAGTTAATTAATTAATAATAGTTATTGTGGCATAAATATTTTTAATAGTTAATTAGAAATGAAATGTTATTCGTTTTTAAATATATCTAGTTTTTATAGAAAAAAATTTAATTTTTTATTAATGAAAATTTTCATTAATTTTTATAATTAATAAAAATTATTTTTATTAAAATAATTTAAGGGATAATCTTTAAATTAAATTTTTATAATAATTTAAGGTTTAAATTAAAATTTATATAATTTATATTTTTAATAAATTTTAATTTGTTATAAAAAATTTTATTTAAAATAAAAATTTAATTTTTTATTTAATTTTTTATATAAAAATAAATTTTAATAAGAAAAATTAAATTATAATGATAAAATTAGTAAAGTTTATTTATTATATAAAAAATTAATTTAAAATTTTAATTATTTAAAAGGAATTCGGCAAAATTTTATATTCACTTGTTTATCAAAAACATGTCTTTTTGTTAATAATTTAAAGTCTAATCTGCCCACTGATTTTATAATTGAAGGGCTGCGGTATTTTGACTGTACAAAGGTAGCATAATCATTAGTCTTTTAATTGATGACTTGTATGAAGGATTGGATGAAATATAAACTGTCTCTTAAATAATAATAAAATTGAATTTAATTTTTTAATTAAAAAGTTAAAATTTATTAAAAAGACGAGAAGACCCTATAGAGTTTTATATTTTATTTTATTAAAATTTTTTTTTAAGATTTTAAATAATTATAAATTATTTTATTGGGGTGATAAAAAAATTTAATTAACTTTTTTTAATTTATACCATAAATAAGTGATTTAATGATCCAATTTTATTGATTATAAGAAAAAATTACCTTAGGGATAACAGCGTAATTTTTTTTTTTAGTTCAAATAAAAAAAAAAGTTTGCGACCTCGATGTTGGATTAAGATAAAAGTTAAATGTAGACGTTTAAATTTTTGATCTGTTCGATCATTAAAATCTTACATGATCTGAGTTCAAACCGGTGTAAGCCAGGTTGGTTTCTATCTTTTGATATTAAAAATATTTTAGTACGAAAGGATTAAATATTTCAATTATATTGAAATTAATGAATATTATTAAGTTTATTTAAATTATTTATATTGTTAATATATAGCTATTTTGGCAGAATAAATGTGTTGGTTTTAGAAGTCAATTTATATATAATTAGATTATATAAATAGTAAATGTATTTTTATGATTTATTATTAGTTTTAATTGGGGTTGTTATTTTAATTTTAGGGGTCTTAATTGGGGTAGCTTTTTTAACTTTATTGGAGCGGAGGATTTTAGGCTATATTCAAATTCGTAAGGGTCCCAATAAGGTTGGGTTCTTTGGTTTATTACAGCCTTTTTCTGATGCAATTAAGTTATTTAATAAGGAGGGGACTTACCCTCATTTTTCTAATTATTTTTGTTATTATTTTTCTCCTATTTTTAGATTTATTTTGTCTTTATTGCTTTGAGTATTAATTCCTTATTTATTTAATTTGATTTATTTTAATTTGGGGGTTTTATTTTTTTTTTGTTTAACTAGAATGGGGGTTTATTCTATTATGATTGCTGGTTGATCTTCCAATTCTAATTATGCGTTATTGGGTGGGCTACGTTCAGTAGCTCAAACGATTTCTTATGAGGTTAGAATAGCTTTAATTTTTATATCTGGGATTTTATTAGTTATAGGATTTGATTTTTTTTATTTTAATTTATATCAAAATATAATTTGATTTATTTTTATTATAATTCCTTTATTTATGTGTTTTTTTTCTTCTTTATTAGCTGAAACAAATCGAACTCCTTTTGATTTTGCTGAGGGGGAAAGTGAGTTAGTTTCAGGGTTTAATGTAAAGTATAGAAGTGGTGGATTTGCTTTAATTTTTTTAGCTGAATACTCAAGTATTTTATTTATAAGAATATTATTAGTAATTTTATATTTAGGGGGTTATAGATTAAGATTACTTTTTTATTTGAAATTAAGATTAATTTCTTTTTTATTTATTTGGGTTCGTGGTACATTACCTCGATATCGTTATGATAAGTTAATATATTTAGCTTGAAAAAGATATTTACCTATTTCTTTAAATTATTTGTTATTAATATTAGGCATTAAGGTTTATTTATTATAGTTGTAATGTTTTTAGTATAAATTAATAGAATGAATTATTCTTTCTTAAGTTTTCAAAACAAATGCTTAAAACAAGCTCATTAATTAATTAGTGGTTAATTTTTTTTAAATAAAATTTTATCTCAGTATATATTAATTAATGGGTTAAGAAAAAAATATCTAAAATATGTAATTGTTAATAATTGTCCTGTAAGAATATAAGGGGTTTCAACAGGTCGGGCTCCAATTCATGTTAATAGGATTGTATTAATTAAAAAAAATCAAAAAATAATTTGATTTATTGGATAAAATTGAATTCCTTGAATTTTTTTGTTAAAAGTAAAAGGTAAAATAATTAAAATTAAAATTGATATTATTAATGCAATTACCCCTCCTAATTTATTAGGAATTGATCGTAGGATGGCATAAGCAAATAAAAAATATCATTCTGGTTGAATATGAACTGGGGTAACCAGGGGATTTGCTGGTGTAAAATTATCAGGATCTCTTAATAAATATGGGTTAGTTAAAGTTAATAAAGTTAAAGTTATAATTAAAATAATAAATCCTATTAAATCTTTAAAGGTAAAAAATGGGTGGAATGGGATTTTATCTAAATTTCTGTTTAAACCTAGGGGATTATTTGATCCTGTTTGGTGGAGGAATAATAAGTGAATTATAGTTAATATTAAAATAATAAATGGTAATAAGAAGTGGAAGGTATAAAATCGAGTTAAGGTGGCATTATCTACAGCAAATCCCCCTCAAATTCAGTTTACTAATATAGTTCCTAAATATGGGATAGCTGATAGTAAATTTGTAATTACAGTTGCCCCTCAAAATGATATTTGACCCCAGGGTAAGACATACCCTATAAAAGCGGTTGCTATTAATATAAATAGAATTATAATTCCTACCAATCAAACATATTTAAAATTAAAAGATTCATAATAAATTCCTCGTCCAATGTGAAGATAAATGCAAATAAAAAAAAATGATGCCCCATTAGCATGTAAGGTTCGAATTATTCAACCATAATTTACATTTCGGCAGATATAATTTACTCTGTAGAAAGCTATATCAATATTAGCTGTATAATATATTGTTAAAAATAAACCAGTAATAATTTGAATTATTAAACATAAGGCTAATAAAGATCCTATATTTCATCATGATGAAATATTAGATGGGGTGGGTAAATCAATTAATGAATTATTAATAATTTTGATAATTGGGTGAGTTTTTCGGATAGGTTTTATAAAAGTTATCATTAGAAAGTTGAACGTAAAGGTCCATAAAAGATATTTGTAATTTTAACTACTGCCACTAAGTTAATAAATAAGTAAATAATTAATATTATTGTTAAAAGTGATGTTTGGTTATTGTATAGTTTATTTAAGTTAATTTTATTTTCATTATTAAAAAATATTATATTTATGTAGTTATCTATTTCTGAATTATTTTCTATTAAACTATCTCATTTTAATTGAAAAATTAAAAATATTATTATAAATAATATAATAATATTTATTAGTTTTATTTTATTAAGTGAGAATAGTTCATTAGGTGCAATTCTAGACACATAAATAAATAATACTAATAATCCTCCAAGAAAAATTAAAAAAAAAATATATGAGAATCAATATGTTTTAATTAATATACCTGTAATTAGGCATATAGGTAGTGTTTGTGTTAAAATTATTAATCCCATAGATAGTGGGTGGTTTATAAAGTATATGATTCTTGTTATTATTACTATTAAAAACGCTAAAGTTATTTTTATTTCAAGGAATAGTTTAATAAAAATAATAATTTTGGAGATTATTGATAGAGAGATTTTCTTTCTTTGAAGTTTTTAAAGAGAAGTTCTTATTTTTGATTTACAAGACCAATGTTTTAAATTATAAACTATAAAAACACAAATGTTAATTTATAGTATTTGATTTTTATTTATTTATATGTTTTTTATTGGTAATTTAATTTTTGTTTCTAAAAATAAACATTTATTAATTGTTTTATTAAGATTAGAATTTATTGTTTTAAGAATTTTTTTTTTTTTTTTAGTTTTATTAATGTTTAAAGATTATGACATACATATATTAGTAGTTTTTTTAGTTTTTTCTGTTTGTGAGGGGTCTTTGGGTTTATCAATTTTAGTTTCAATAATTCGTAGTCATGGTAATGATTATTTTCAAAGATTTAGAATATTATAATGTTAAAGTTTTTATTTATGATAAGTTTTATAATTCCTTTATGTTTTATAAATAATATATTTTGAATGGTTCAATTAATGTTATTTTTTTTCTTATTTTTATTTATAAATTTAAGTTTAAGTATTATATATTTTTGTAATTTAAGATACATATTTTCCTGTGATATTATTTCTTTTGGTTTGATTATCTTAAGAGTTTGAATTTGTAGCTTAATAATTATAGCAAGAGAAAACTTATTTAAAATAAAATTTTATATTAATTTTTTTTTATTTAATGTGATTTTTTTATTAATTATATTATATTTAACATTTAGAGTAATGAATTTATTGTTATTTTATTTATTTTTTGAAGCTAGCTTAATTCCCACATTATTGCTAATTGTTGGGTGAGGATATCAGCCAGAACGAATTCAAGCTGGGATATATTTATTATTTTATACTTTATTTGGTTCATTACCTTTATTAATGGGAATTATTTATATTTTTGATGATATTAATAGAATAATAATTTATTTTTTAAAATTTTTTAGTATAAATTTATATTTATTATATATTTCAATAATTTTTGCTTTTTTAGTAAAAATACCTATATATTTTGTTCATTTATGGTTACCTAAAGCTCATGTAGAGGCCCCTGCTTCAGGTTCTATAATTTTAGCTGGTATTATATTAAAATTAGGGGGTTATGGCTTATTGCGGGTTATGGTTTTTTTACAGGAGATTAATTTAAAGTTAAATTATATTTGAGTTGTTATTAGATTAGTGGGGGGGTTATATATTAGAATAAAATGTTTTTGTCAAGTTGATATAAAATCTTTAATTGCTTATTCTTCTGTGGCCCACATAAGAATAGTTATTGGGGGTATTATAGTAATGAATTACTGGGGTTATATTGGCTCTTATATTTTGATAATTAGTCATGGATTATGTTCTTCAGGTATATTTTGTTTAGCTAACATTAATTATGAGCGTTTACATAGACGAAGATTATATATTAATAAGGGGATAATAAATTTTATACCTTCAATAAGATTATGGTGGTTTTTACTATTGTCTTCTAACATAGCAGCTCCCCCCTCTTTAAATTTATTAGGTGAGATTAGTTTAATTAATAGATTAGTAAGATGATCAAATATTTCGATAATTTTATTAATAATAATTTCATTTTTTAGAGCTGGTTATAGTTTGTATTTATATTCTTATGTTCAGCATGGTAAATATTTTCAGGGGTTGTATAGATTTTATATTGGTTTATCTCGGGAATATTTATTATTAATTTTACACTGATATCCTTTAAATATTTTAATTTTAAAAGTTAGATTTATTTCTATTTGGTTTTAAAAATAGTTAGTTATTTAAATAGTTTAATTTAAAATATTGATTTGTGGGGTCAAAAATATGAGTAATATCATTTTAAATTATTTATAAAATATCTATTTGTTTTATTCATTTTTTTTTTGTTTTTTTTTAGTATTATAAATTTTATAGTTATAGTTTATTTTATTATGAATAATTTATCTTTATTTTTAGAGTGGGAGATTATTAGATTTAATTCTATAAGTATTGTTATATCAGTTTTATTAGATTGGATATCTTTATTGTTTATAATATTTGTTTCTTTAATTTCTTCTGTTGTTATTTTTTATAGAAAAAGATATATGAGTTCTGAATTAAACCTTAATCGTTTTATTATTTTAGTTTTGATATTTGTATTTTCAATAATATTATTAATTATTAGTCCTAATTTAATTAGAATTTTGTTGGGGTGGGATGGTTTAGGTTTAGTTTCATATTGTTTAGTAGTTTATTATCAAAATTTAAAATCTTATAATGCTGGTATATTAACTGCTTTATCAAATCGTATTGGTGATGTTATGATTTTAATGGTGATTTGTTGAGTTATAAATTATGGTAGATGAAATTATCTTTTTTATATTGATTTTATAAAAAATGATTATGTTATATTTATTGTGGGTATTATAATTATTTTAGCAGCTATAACTAAAAGTGCTCAAATTCCTTTTAGATCTTGATTACCTGCTGCTATAGCAGCTCCTACTCCTGTTTCTGCGTTAGTTCATTCATCAACTTTAGTAACAGCAGGGGTTTATTTATTAATTCGTTTTAATTATTTGTTAGTCGATATATTTTTTTTTAAGGTTTTATTATTTTTATCTGTTTTAACTATATTTATATCTGGGATTTCAGCTAATTATGAGTTTGATTTAAAAAAAATTATTGCTTTATCTACTTTAAGTCAATTAGGTTTAATAATAAGAATTTTAAGTTTAGGATTTCCTGATGTTGCTTTTTTTCACTTATTAACTCATGCTATATTTAAAGCTTTATTATTTATATGTGCCGGTATTATTATTCATATATTAAATGATATTCAGGATATTCGATATATGGGTGGGATAAGTATTTTTATTCCTATAACATCTTTATGTTTAAATATTTCTAATTTAGCTTTATGTGGGGTTCCATTTTTATCTGGGTTTTATTCAAAGGATTTAATTTTAGAGTTAGTTAGATTTAATAATTTTAATATTATAATTTTTATTTTATTTTATTTATCTACAGGTTTGACGGTTTTTTATACTTTTCGTTTAATTATATATGTAATAGTTAATGAGTTTAATTTGATAGTAGTTTATAATTTATATGATGAGGATTATATCATATTAAATAGAATATTTGTTTTATTATTTATAAGATTATTGAGAGGGAGATTTTTAAGTTGAATAATTTTTTGTTATCCTTATATAATTTATTTACCTTTTAATTTAAAGTTAATAGTAATTTATGTTAGAGTTTTAGGTTTAGTTTTTGGTTATTTAATTAGAAATATAGAGATTATTAGAATGAATAAGTTTATAATAACTTATAATTTAAGAAATTTTTTATGTTTGATGTGATTTATGCCTAATTTATTTACTTATGGTTTAAGTTATACATATATAAATTTTAGACAGGTTTTATTTAAAAATATTGATATAGGTTGAAGAGAAATTTATAGAGGTTGTGGTATAATTAATATTTTAAAAAGTTATTCTATTTTTTATAATATTTATCAGATGAATAATTTTAAAATTTATTTATTTAGATTTATTTTATGGTTTATAATTTTATTTATGTTTTTTTTAATTATTTAATTTAAATAGCTTATAAATTAGAGTATAATATTGAAGATATTATGGAGATAAAATTATCTTTAAATAATTTATAAAAATTTAATTTTTTAATTTTACAATGAAAATGTAATGTTTTATTTAAACTATATAAATAAAGAAATATTAATGGAATTTAACCACTAAAAATTAAGTTAGCAGCTTAATTTTATTTCATTTTATTTCTAATTTAATTGGAATATTTATTCAATTTTATCATTAACAGTGATATACCTCTATTTGGTTTCAATTAATTAAATAAGGAGAAAACAACTCTAATTTTTAAGTCGAAATTAAATGCAATTTATTGCTTCATATTTTTTAAGATAAATTGATTCACAATAATTTTTGATTGCAAATCAAGTGTTTTAAAATAAACTAAAATCCTTTAAATTATTTATAAAAATAATCTAATTTGTTCAATTTAATATATTTTGATTTCATTCATGATATAATCCTAATAATAAGATTATAATAAAAAAAATTCTAGTTTTGGTTCAAGTTAATATATTCACTGTTTTAAAAAGTATGATAATTGGGAAAATTAAAACAATTTCTACATCAAAAATTAGAAAAATAACAGTAATTAAAAAAAAATGTAGTGAAAATGGAATTCGTGCAACTGATTTTGGGTCAAATCCACATTCAAAGGGGGAGCATTTTTCACGATCTATAAATGATTTTTTTGATAGGATAATGGATAGTAATATTATTGTATTTGAGATTATAATAAATAAAATAGTAATTATTATAATTATATGAATTATTTATATTAATGATAATTAAACCTTTTGATTGGAAGTCAAATATACTATTTATATTATATAAATAATTAATTTCCTCATCAATAAATAGAAATGTAAAGAAATAATCATACAACATCTACAAAATGTCAATATCAGGCTGCAGCTTCAAATCCAAAATGGTGAGTTTTAGAAAATTGTTTGTTTAGGTGTCGAATGTAACACGTTAGTAAAAATAAAGTTCCAACAATGACATGAATTCCATGGAATCCTGTTGCTATAAAAAAAGTAGATCCATAAATTCTATCTGCAATTGTAAATGGGGCTTCTAAGTATTCATATGCTTGTAAGATAGTGAAATAAAATCCTAATATAATAGTTAGTAATAACCTTTGTTTTGTTTGTGAGTAATTATTTATTATTAATGAATGATGGGCTCATGTTACTGTTTCTCCAGATCTAATTAAAATAATTGTATTTAATAAGGGGATTTGGAAGGGATTAAATGGGGTAATTCTAAGAGGGGGTCATATTATTCCAATTTCAATATTTGGGGATAAACTTCTGTGGAAAAAAGTTCAAAAAAAGCTAATAAAAAAAAAAACTTCAGAGATAATAAATAAAATTATTCCTCATCGTAGTCCCTTATTTACTAAAATAGTATGCTTACCTTGGTAGGTTCTTTCTCGTGTAATGTCGCGTCATCATTGATAAATTGTTAGTAATGTGATAATATATCCTATAATAATGAGATTATTATTAAAATTATGGAATCATTTAATTATTCCAGTTATTAGTGTTAATAATCCAATTGCTCCTGTTAAAGGTCATGGTCTATAATCTACTAAATGAAATGGGTGATTGTGTGTTATTTTCATTTATTTTAATTAACTTCACTAGAATAAAGGGTTCTTAAAATAGTAATTACATAAGATTGAATAATAGCAACTGCTGATTCTAGGATTATTAGTAAAATTTGAACTAAAATTAAAATTAAAATTATATAAAATGATAAATTTGATCCTGTTCTTCTTAACAAGGTTATTAATAAATGTCCTGCAATTATATTAGCTGTTAGTCGCACTGCTAAAGTTCCTGGTCGAATAATATTTCTAATAGTTTCAATTATTACTATAAATGGTATTAAAATATAGGGGGTTCCTTGAGGGATTATATGGGTAAATATATGTTGAGAGTTATTAATTCATCCATATAATGTAAATCTTAATCATAATGGGAGGGATAGGGATAATGTAATAGTTAAATGTCTAGTTCTTGTAAAAATATAGGGGAATAAACCTAAGAAGTTATTAAATAAAATAAAAGAAAATAATGAAATAAAAATGAATGTTGATCCATTAAAATAATTATTTTTTAATAGGGTTTTAAATTCATTATGAAGTTTATTTAAGATAAAATTTCATATTATAAAATGTCGATTAGGTATAAATCAAAAATTATATGGTAAAAATAATAAACCTAAAATTGTTCTGATTCAATTTAACGGGATATTCAATAAGTTAGTTGTGGGGTCAAAAATAGAAAATAGGTTAGTTATCATTTTCAATAAAATAAGAAATTTTTTTTTGTTGAGTTGTTTTTTAATAATAATAATTTTTTTTTGAAAATATAATAATTTATAATATTAAAAATTAAAAAAATGCAAATAAAAATAAAAAATAAAAAAATTCAATTAATGGGTATTATTTGTGGAATAAAAGAATATTACTTTGTAATAATTTAAATTTGACATATTTAAGTTATAATTTTTAACTAATTCTTTCATTAAAAGTAATTGCTAATTTACTATAAAATGGTTTAAGAGACCATTACTTGCTTTCAGTCATTTAATGATGAATAATTATTGATTCAATTAGTAAAGTTTTTAATTGAAATACTTTCAATAACAATAGGTATAAAACTATGATTAGCCCCGCAGATTTCTGAATATTGACCAAAAAAAATTCCTGGACGATTAATGTAAAAATTTGTTTGATTTAGTCGGCCAGGATTAGCATCTACCTTAACTCCTAGGGATGGGATTGTTCATGGATGAATAACATCTGTTGCTGTTACTATAATGCGAATTTGATTATTTATTGGTAAGATAATACGGTTATCTACATCTAATAGTCGAAATTCGTTATTTTTTAGATTATTAGATGGGATTATATATGAATCAAATTCAATATTATAAAAATCTGAATATTCATATCTTCAGTATCATTGATGTCCAATACATTTTAATGTGATTAATGGGTTATTAAGTTCATCTAAGAGATATAATAATCGTAAGGATGGTAATGCAATAAAAATTAATGTAAATGCTGGTAGAATTGTTCAAATTAATTCAATTATTTGCCCCTCTAATAAGAATCGGTTAATATATTTATTAAAAAATAAATTAGTTAATAAATATCTAACTAAAATTGTAATTATGATTAAAATAATTAATGTATGATCATGAAAAAAAATGATTTGTTCTATTAAAGGTGAAGCTCCATTTTGTAAATTTAAATTTGATCATGTTGCCATTTCTAAAAAAAGGATAACTCCTTTATAAATGGGGTTTAAATCCATTACATATAGTCTGTCATATTAGAAAATTCTTAAAATTGGAAGTCCATTATAAGAATGTTCTGCTGGGGGGAATTTTTGATATCATTCAATGGATGTTGGCAAATTTAGAGAAAATAAAATAATTCGTTGATTAATTATTGATTCTCAAATAATAATTAATATTATTATTACAGACAATAAAGAAATATAAGACCCTAAAGAAGAAATTATATTTCATGAGATATATGAATCAGGGTAATCGGAGTAACGTCGTGGTATACCAGCTAAACCTAAAAAATGTTGTGGGAAAAAGGTTATATTTACCCCAATAAATATTATGAAAAATTGAATTTTTAGTAGGTAAGAGTTAAGTGAAAGACCAGTAAATAAAGGGTATCAGTGAATAAATCCTCCAATAATAGCAAATACTGCTCCTATAGATAAAACGTAATGAAAATGTGCGACTACATAATAAGTATCATGAAGTGTAATATCAATAGAGGAGTTAGCTAAAATAACCCCCGTTAATCCTCCTACTGTAAATAAGAATACAAACCCTAATCTTCATAAAATATTAGGGTTATAATTAATTTGAGTTCCATGTATTGTAGCTAGTCAACTAAAAATTTTAATTCCTGTTGGGACAGCAATGATTATTGTAGCGGATGTAAAATATGCTCGAGTATCAATATCTATTCCTACTGTAAATATATGATGGGCTCAAACAATAAAACCTAATAATCCAATTGCTAATATTGCATAAATTATTCCTAAACATCCGAAAGTTTCTTTTTTTCCTCTTTCTTGGGAGATAATATGAGAAATTATCCCAAATCCTGGTAAAATTAAAATATAAACTTCTGGATGGCCAAAAAATCAGAATAAGTGTTGATATAAAATAGGGTCTCCTCCTCCTGCAGGATCAAAAAATGATGTGTTAAGATTTCGGTCAGTGAGTAATATTGTAATTGCTCCAGCTAATACAGGTAAAGATAAGAGTAATAAAAACGCTGTAATACCTACAGCTCAAATAAATAAAGATAATTGGTCAAAGGATATATTATTTAAACGTATATTAATTATGGTTGTAATAAAATTAATAGCTCCTATAATTGATGAAATTCCAGCTAAATGTAGTGGAAAAATAGCAAGATCCACAGATCTTCCTCTATGGGCAATATTGGAGGATAGGGGGGGGTAGACCGTTCAACCAGTTCCAGCACCATTTTCTACGATTCTTCTTGAAATTAATAATATTAGGGAGGGGGGCAGAAGTCAAAATCTTATGTTATTTATTCGTGGGAATGCTATATCAGGGGCTCCTAATATTAAGGGGATTAATCAGTTTCCAAATCCCCCGATTATAATAGGTATAACTATAAAAAAAATTATAATAAAAGCATGGGCTGTGACAATAGTATTATAAATTTGATCATCGCCAATTAAAGATCCTGGATTTCCTAATTCTGCTCGAATTAATAAACTTAAAGATGTTCCAATTATTCCAGATCAAATACCAAAAATAAAATATAATGTTCCAATATCTTTATGATTTGTTGAGTAAATTCATTTTCGCTGATTAATAAAATGGCCGAAAATATAAGCGATAAATTGTAAATTTATTTATGAGGAAACAATACTCTTTTATTAAGCCTTATAGTCAACAATGATATAAAATTGCAAATTTTGAGGAATATTAAACTATATATTAAGGCTTAAAGATAATTGTTCTTTATTAATAATTTTGAAGATTATTAGTTTATTTTAACTTAAAACCTTATTTAAGAAGATTATAAGAAAATAAAAGTTCTTAGAATTATTCTTGTAATAGAAAAAAAAGAAAATAAATTAATTATTACTATAAAATTATTTTTAATAAAAAAATTTATTCATTTTATTTTAAAATAATTAAATATAAAAGAAGAATAAATAATACGAATATAATAATAAATAATAACTAATCTTATTATAATAAAAATAAGAGTTAAAAAATAAAATTTATTGATTATTAAAAAATTAATAATAATTCATTTTGGTATAAAACCTAAAAATGGTGGTAATCCACCTAAAGATAAAAAATTAATTAATAAATTTAATTTAATAAAAAAATTTATATTATTAATAAATAATTGATTAATAAAATATACGTTTATTATAAAAAATAAAAAAATTATTATTAAAATTATTAATAAATAGGTAATAAAGTAAAATAATCATAAATTTTCTCTAATTATAATTGATAAAATTATTCATCCTAAATTATTAATTGATGAGAATGCTAATAATTTTCGTAGGGAGGTTTGATTTAATCCACCAAAAGCTCCAATTATTAGATTTATAATAATTATTAAAATTAAAAAATTTTTATTAAAATAATATGATAATAAAATTATGGGGGAAATTTTTTGTCATGTTATTAAAATAAAGTTATTTATTCACGAAAGTCCTTCAACAATATTTGGGAATCAGAAATGAAAAGGTATTGATCCTATTTTTATTAATAGTGAGGAATTTATTATAATTGAAATAATGTTATTTATTTCAAAATTTTTTAATAATCTAAATTTAAGTAAGATTATAAATAAAAAATTAATTGATGCTAGGGATTGGGTAAGGAAGTATTTTAAGGAGGTTTCTACAGACATTAGGTTATTTGAGTTTGAGATTAGGGGGATGAAACTTAATAAGTTAATTTCTAGTCCAATTCAACAACCAATTCATGAGTTAGATGAAATAGAAATTAAAGTTCTAAAAATTAAAATAAATAAAAAAAATATTTTATTTGAATTATTGATATGGTAAATTTAAAAAAATATTAAATATTTATTAGAAATTTAAATTCTTTATTTTTAAAATTATATTTTAGTGTATGATGCACAATAATTTTTGATATTATTAGGTATAGTTTAATTCTATAAAATATAATAAAGGTAAAATTTTACTTAATTTATCCTATCAGAATAATCCTTTAATCAGGCACTTTATTTTTAAAAAAAAGGTATATTCTTTATATTTGAGGTATGAGCCCAAAAGCTTATATTAGCTTATTTTTAA